AAAAATAAGCTAAATTTAAGCTTTTGGGCTCATACCTCAAATATAAAGAATTTCTTTTTTTTAAATAAAGTGCCTGATTAAAGGATTATTCTGATAGGATAAATTAAGTAGTTTTCTACCTTTATTATATTTTATAGAATCAAACTATACCTAATAACATCAAAAATTATTGTGCATCATACACTAAAATATAATTTTAAAAATAAAGAAATTACAATTCTCCTAATATAAAATATTATTTTAAATTTTTTTTTTATTAAACTCCAATAAAATATTTTTTATATTTATTTTATTTTTTAGAACTTTTATTTCTATTTCTTCAAACTCCTGAATTGGATGCTGAATTGGAATAGAAATCAATTTATTAAGATTTATCCCCCTAATTTCTAACTCTACCAATTTAATATCTTCAGAAGCCTCCTTAAAATATTTTCTTACTCAATCTATTGCTTCTATTAATTTTTTATTTATTATTTTATTTAAATTAACCTTAAATCAAAATTTTGAACTCAATAACTTAATTTCAATAATTATTAACTCTTCACTATTAATAAAAATAGGATCCGCCCCTTTTCACTTCTGATTCCCCAACATCATTGAAGGATTATCCTGATTTAATAATTTTATTTTAATAACATGACAAAAAATTACCCCCATAATTTTATTATCTTATTATTTCAATATAAATTTTTTATATCTGATAATCATTTTAAATGTTACAATTGGAGCTATTGGAGGATTAAATCAAACCTCTTTACGTAAATTAATAGCTTTTTCTTCTATTAATAATTTAGGTTGAATAATTTTCTCTATTATAATTAGAGAAAATTTATGAATAATATATTTCTTCATATACTCTTTCCTAATTAGAATTATATGCTTTTTATTTTATATTCTAAATATATTTTTTATTAATCAATTATTTATTAATAACATTAATTTTATAATTAAAATAAATTTATTAATTAATTTCCTTTCTTTAGGAGGTTTGCCCCCATTTATTGGATTTCTTCCAAAATGAATTATTATTAATTTTTTAATAATTAATAAATTATATTTATTAACTACTATTTTTATCCTAGGAAGATTAATTATTATTTTTTTTTATATCCGAATTATTTATTCTTGTTTCATATTTAATTATTTAAAAATAAAATGATTTAAAGTCTTAATTAAAAATAATTATATATTTTACATTAATTTTTTTTCTATTATTTCAATTTTAGGAATAATTCTTAGAACTTTCTTATACCTATAAAAGGTTTTAAGTTAAACAAACTAGTAATCTTCAAAATTATTTATAAAGAGGTATTTATATTCTTTAAGCCTTAATATATAAAATATACCTTAAAATTTGCAATTTTATATCCTATTACTTTGACTATAAAGCTTGCTTTCTTTTTATTTATTAATAAAAAAGAAATACTTCTTGTTAATAAATTTACAATTTATCGCTTAAATCTCAGCCATTTTATTATTTGCGAAAATGACTTTATTCAACAAATCATAAAGATATTGGAACATTATATTTTATTTTTGGAATTTGATCAGGAATAGTAGGAACTTCCTTAAGATTGTTAATTCGAGCTGAATTAGGTAATCCAGGTTCTTTAATTGGAGATGACCAAATTTACAACACTATTGTAACAGCACATGCTTTTATTATAATTTTTTTTATAGTTATACCTATTATAATTGGAGGATTTGGAAATTGATTAATTCCTCTTATATTAGGAGCCCCTGACATAGCATTCCCCCGAATGAATAATATAAGATTCTGATTACTCCCCCCATCTTTAACCCTCTTAATCTCAAGAAGCATTGTCGAAAATGGAGCCGGAACAGGTTGAACTGTTTACCCCCCCCTCTCCTCTAATATTGCACATAGCGGCAGTTCTGTAGATTTAGCTATTTTTTCTCTACATCTAGCTGGAATTTCTTCTATTATAGGAGCAATTAATTTTATTACAACAATCATTAATATACGATTAAACAACCTTTCATTTGATCAAATACCCCTTTTTATTTGAGCTGTAGGAATTACAGCTTTCTTACTTTTACTTTCTTTACCTGTTTTAGCAGGTGCAATTACTATACTTTTAACAGATCGAAATTTAAATACTTCATTTTTTGACCCTGCTGGTGGAGGAGACCCAATTCTCTATCAACACTTATTTTGATTTTTTGGACATCCTGAAGTTTATATTTTAATTTTACCTGGGTTTGGAATAATTTCCCATATTATTTCCCAAGAAAGAGGAAAAAAAGAAACTTTTGGTTGCTTAGGAATAATTTACGCTATAATAGCTATTGGACTTTTAGGATTTATTGTTTGAGCTCATCATATATTTACAGTAGGGATAGATATTGATACTCGAGCATATTTCACTTCAGCAACAATAATTATCGCTGTACCAACAGGAATTAAAATTTTTAGCTGACTAGCAACATTGCATGGAACACAAATTAATTATAGCCCTTCAATACTATGAAGATTAGGGTTTGTTTTCTTATTTACAGTAGGAGGATTAACAGGAGTTATTTTAGCTAATTCTTCCATTGATATCACCTTACACGACACATATTATGTTGTTGCCCATTTTCATTATGTTCTTTCTATAGGAGCTGTATTTGCTATTATCGGAGGATTTATTCATTGATACCCTCTTTTTACAGGATTATCTATAAACCCCTTTTTATTAAAAATTCAATTTTTTATCATATTTATTGGAGTAAATTTAACTTTTTTTCCTCAACATTTTTTAGGTTTAGCAGGAATACCTCGCCGTTATTCTGATTACCCTGATTCCTACATTTCATGAAATATTATTTCTTCTTTAGGATCTTATATCTCCTTATTAGCAGTAATAATAATATTAATTATCATTTGAGAATCTATAATTTCCCAACGAATTACACTATTCTCTTTAAATATAACGTCATCAATTGAATGATATCAAAATCTCCCGCCCGCTGAACATTCATACAATGAACTCCCTATTTTAAGTAACTTCTTCTAATATGGCAGACTATATGTAATGGATTTAAACCCCATTTATAAAGGTTTATCCTTTTTTTAGAAGATTTATTAATTAGAAACGTATAATGGCAACATGATCTAATTTAAATCTTCAAAATGGAGCTTCCCCCTTAATAGAACAAATTATCTTCTTTCACGATCATACTTTAGTTATTTTACTAATAATTACTATTTTAGTATTATATTTAATAATAAATTTATTTTTTAATAAATATATTAATCGTTTTTTACTAGAAGGACAAATAATTGAACTAATTTGAACTATTTTACCTGCAATTACTTTAATTTTTATTGCTTTACCTTCATTACGCCTACTTTATTTACTAGATGAACTTAATAACCCTTTAATTACACTAAAATCTATTGGACACCAATGATACTGAAGATATGAATATTCAGACTTTCATAATATCGAATTTGATTCTTATATAATTCCATCAAATGATCTTTCACCCAATAATTTTCGTCTTTTAGATGTAGATAATCGAATCATTTTACCTATAAATAACCAAATTCGTATTATAGTTACAGCAACAGACGTAATTCATTCCTGAACTATCCCCTCATTAGGAGTAAAAGTAGATGCTAACCCAGGACGACTAAATCAAACTAATTTTTTTATTAACCGCCCTGGAATTTTTTATGGACAATGCTCAGAAATCTGCGGAGCAAATCATAGATTTATACCTATCGTAATTGAAAGTATTTCAATTAAAAATTTTATTAACTGAATTAACAATTATTATTCATTAGATGACTGAAAGTAAGTACTGGTCTCTTAAACCATTTTATAGTAAAATAACAATTACTTCTAATGAAATTAAACGATTATATTTAATCTCAACCTAATTTTAAAGAATTAGTTAAATTTATAACATAAATATGTCAAATTTAAATTATTATATTTATAATATTCTTTTATTCCTCAAATAATACCAATTAATTGAATATTCTCTTTTATTTTTTTTATTATTATTTTTTTAATTTTTAATATAATAAATTACTATATTATAAACTTTAATTTAAATAACAATCAAATTAATTCCCCCTCACTAAAACATGATCAATCTTCTGTAATTAAAAATATAACTTGAAAATGATAAGTAATCTATTCTCAATTTTTGACCCCTCCACAAATATTTTTAATATCCCTATTAATTGAATTAGAACCTTATTAGGTTTATTATTTATCCCTTATTCTTTTTGATTAATCCCTAATCGTCACTTTTTTTTTTGAAATTTTATTTTAAATAAACTTCATAATGAATTTAAAACTTTACTAAAAAATAACTATTTTAATGGGTCCACTTTTATTTTTATTTCCTTATTTTCTTTTATTTTATTTAATAATTTTTTAGGCTTATTTCCTTACATCTTCACAAGAACAAGTCACTTAACTTTAACTTTATCTATTTCATTACCTTTATGATTAAGATTTATACTATATGGATGATTAAATAATTATCAACATATATTTGCTCATATAATCCCTCAAGGAACCCCCACTATTTTAATGCCTTTTATAGTTTTAATTGAATCTATTAGAAATATTATTCGACCCGGCACTTTAGCTATTCGACTAACAGCCAATATAATTGCAGGACATTTATTAATAACATTACTAAGAGGAACAGGACCTAATATCCCATCATATCTAATTATAATATTAATTATTATTCAAGTTTTATTATTAATTTTAGAATCAGCAGTTGCTATTATTCAATCTTATGTTATTGCTATTTTAAGAACCCTATATTCTAGAGAAGTAAATTAATTTTTAAATTAAATGAAAACAACAAATTTTAACCACCCATATCACTTAGTAGATTATAGCCCATGACCTTTAACTGGAGCCATTGGAGTTTTAACTTTAGTAACAGGAATAGTAAAATGATTCCATAATTATAATATAAATTTATTAATTTTAGGATATATTATTACTCTTTTAACAATATATCAGTGATGACGAGATGTAAGACGAGAAGGAACTTACCAAGGAAATCATACTATTTTAGTTACAAAAGGATTACGATGAGGAATAATCTTATTTATCATATCTGAAATCTTTTTCTTCATTTCTTTTTTTTGAGCTTTTTTTCATAGAAGATTATCCCCTAATATTGAAATTGGAGCTATTTGACCTCCTTTAAGAATTATTCCTTTCAATCCTTTCCAAATTCCCCTCCTTAATACTATTATTCTAATTAGCTCTGGAGTAACAGTAACTTGAGCTCATCACGCTTTAATAGAAAATAACTATTCTCAAATAAATCAAAGAATATTCATCACTATTAGATTAGGAATCTACTTTACTATTTTACAAGCTTATGAATATTTAGAAGCCTCATTTTCTATCGCAGATAGAATTTACGGCTCAACTTTTTTCATAGCAACAGGATTCCATGGTATTCATGTTATTGTTGGAACTCTTTTTCTAATTATTTGTTTTCTACGACATTTAAATAATCATTTTTCTAAAAATCATCATTTTGGATTTGAAGCCGCAGCTTGATACTGACATTTTGTAGATGTAGTGTGACTTTTTCTTTATATCACAATTTACTGATGAGGTAATTAACTATTTACATAATATATTTAGTATATTTGACTTCCAATCAAAAAGTTTAATTTTTATTAATGTAAATAATTATTTTATTAATTTATATCTCAATATTAATTATAACTATTTCAAATATTATAATATTTTTATCAATTATCTTATCTAAAAAATCATTTAGAGATCGAGAAAAATCTTCCCCTTTCGAATGTGGATTTGACCCTAAATCTATAGCTCGAATTCCATTTTCTTTGCATTTTTTTTTAATCACAGTAATTTTTTTAATTTTTGATGTAGAAATTGCCCTAATTTTCCCGATTATCTTAACATTTAAAATAGTAAATTTTATTTGTTGAACAAAAATTAGAATATTTTTCATTATAATTTTACTTTTTGGATTATATCATGAATGAAACCAAAATATACTAACTTGAACTAATTAAGGATTATAGTTTAAATAAAAACTTTTGATTTGCATTCAAATAATATTGAAATTTCAATTTATCTTAAATTAAAATTATAATTTATTATTATCATCATTATTAAAAATAAGAAGCAATATTTGCATTTAATTTCGACTTAAAAGAAAGAGTAATTACTCCTTATTTATTAATTGAAACCAAAAATAGAGGTATATCACTGTTAATGATAAAATTGAATAAAAATTCCAATTAAATAATTAGAAATATAAATTAAATAAAGCTGCTAACTTTATTTCTAGTGATTAAATCCATTAATATTTCTTACACACATGAACACATATAAACATAATATATATATATATATATATATATATATATATATATATTATGTTTATATAGTTTAAAAAAACATTACATTTTCATTGTAAAAATAAAATTTTAATATTTTTATAAATAAAAGCCTAATAAAAATAAATATTTAAAAATTAAATAATTTCCTTAATATCTTCAATATTATGCTCTTATTTATAAGCTATTTAAATATATTAATATAATTATAAATAAAATAATTAAAATTCATAAAATAAATCTAAATAAATAAATCTTAAAATTATTTATTTGATAAAAACTATAAAAAATAGAATAATTTTTTAAAATAACAATGATCCCCTGCCCTCTATATATTTCTCTTCAACCTAAATCAATATTCTTATACAATTTTTGACTAAAATTTAAAAAATAAAAAACTAACCCATAAGTAGATAAAGAAGGCATAAATCACATCAAACATAAAAATATACTCATATTATAAGTTAATAAAAACTTATTCAAACTATAAATTTTTATATTACTAATAAAATAGCCTATTACTCCTCCTATAAAACTAACATAAAGAACTATTAATTTTAAATTTAAAGGTAAATAAATTATATAAGGGTAAGAAAAAATTACCCAACTTAAAAATCTCCCTCTTAAAATTCTCATAAATAATAATATAAATATACTTTTTAATATAATATAATCTTCATCATAAAGATTATAAATAGACAATAAATTAAAATCATTAATTATAGTATATATTAGTAAACGAAATCTATAAAATATAGTTAATCCCGTAGAAATATAGTATAAAACAAATACTACCATATTTAAATTTCTAAAACTCACTATCTCTAAAATTAAATCTTTTGAATAAAACCCTGCTAAAAAAGGAATACCACAAAGTGCCATATTAGAAATATTCAAACATAAAGAAGTTAATGGAATATATAAACTTACCCCCCCTATAAAACGAATATCTTGAATATCATTTATCATATGAATAATTACCCCCGCACATATAAATAATAAAGCTTTAAATATTGCATGAGTTAGTAAATGAAAAAAAGCTAAATCAGGGAATCCTAGACTTAAAATTCTTATTATCAGCCCTAATTGACTTAATGTTGATAAAGCAATAATTTTTTTTAAATCAAACTCATAATTAGCAGAAATTCCCGACATAAATATAGTTAAAACAGAAACTAAAAGTAAAACCTTCATAATAAATATATCAACTAATAAAAAATTAAACCGAATTAAAAGATAAACCCCAGCAGTAACCAAAGTAGAAGAATGAACTAAAGCAGAAACTGGAGTAGGGGCAGCTATAGCAGCAGGTAATCAAGATCTAAAAGGAATTTGAGCTCTTTTAGTTATCGCCGCTATAACAATCATTCCCCCAACTAATACTATCACATAATCATTTTTTATAAAATTTAAATAAAAAATATAATTTCATCTCCCATAATTTAATATTCAAGAAATAACTATTAAAATTAAAACATCCCCAATACGATTAGACAATGCAGTCAATATACCAGCATTATAAGATTTTAGATTATGGTAATAAATCACTAAACAATAAGAAACTAACCCTAAACCATCCCAACCTAATAAAATTCTAATTATATTTGGTCTAATAATTAATAAAATTATAGAAAAAACAAATAAAATTACTAAATTTATAAACCGAACTAAATTTAATTCTGAACTTATATATCTTTTTCTATAAAAAATAACAACAGAAGAAATTAAAGAAACAAATATTATAAATAATAAAGATATTCAATCTAATAAAATAGATATTACAACACTAGTTGAATTAACCGTAATAATTTCCCACTCTAAAAATAAAACTAAATTAGTTATGATAAAATAAATTATAAAAATAAAGTTCAATAATCTAAACATAAATAAAAAAAAAAAAAAATTAAAACAAATAAAATTAAATTTATTAAAAATAATTTAAAATGAAAATTCATATTTTTGACACCACAAATCAATATTTTTATTAAATTATTTAAATTTTTAAACCCAGATTATAACATAATCTACCTTTATAACTAACATATTTAAAGGAAGTCAATGTAATATTAATAATAAATATTCACGAGAAACCCCAGAATAAAAACTATACAATCCCGTATAAAATTTACCATGCTGACTATAAGAATATAAATATAAACTATACCCGGCTCTAAAAAAAGAAATTATTATCAAAACTAACATTAAAAACCAAGATCAGCATAATAATCTATTTAATAAACTAATTTCACCTATTAAATTTAAAGAAGGAGGAGCAGCTATATTTGAGGATATTAATAAAAATCACCATAAACTTATTGAAGGCATAAAATTTATCATCCCCCTATTAATATAAAAACTACGACTATGTAAACGCTCATAATTAATATTAGCTAAACAAAATATCCCAGAAGAACACAATCCATGACCAATTATCAATAAATAAGAGCCTATAGCCCCTCAATAATTTATAACTATAATACCCCCGATAACTATACTTATATGAGCTACAGAAGAGTAAGCAATTAAAGACTTAATATCCACTTGACAAAAACACTTTAAACTAATGTAAAATCCCCCCACTAATCTAATAATAACCCAAAAATAATTTAATTTTAAATTAACTCCCTGCATAAAAATTATAACACGCAACAAACCATAACCCCCTAATTTTAGTATAATCCCAGCCAAAATTATAGAACCCGAAACAGGAGCCTCAACATGAGCCTTAGGTAATCATAAATGAACAAAATATATAGGCATTTTAACCAAAAAAGCACCAATTATAACAATATATAAAATAAAATAATCCAAACTTATAAATTTTAAAAAATAAAATATAAGACAATTATAAATATTAAAAATAAAAAAAATCCCTATTAATAAAGGTAGGGAAGCAAATAATGTATAAAATAATAAATACATGCCAGCTTGCAAACGCTCTGGTTGGTAACCTCACCCAATAATCAATAATAAAGTTGGAATTAAACTACCCTCAAAAAATAAATAAAATATAAATAAATTTATAACACTAAAAGTTATATATAATATAATTAATAAAAAAATAATATTAAATAAAAAAAAATTAACATAAAACTTTAACTTAAATAAATTTTCTCTGGCCATAATTATTAAACTACAAATTCAAATTCTCAATAAAATTAAACCAAAAGAAAGAATATCACAAGAAAACATATAGCTAATATTACTAAACCCCCAAATTATTACTATTAAATTTATAAATAAAAATATTATTAAAAATAATAATATTTGAACCACCCAAAATATATTTTTTATAAAACATAAAGGAATTATAAAAATAAATATAAATAAAAATTTTATCATTAATTATTTTTTAATTAAAATTATAAATATTAATTTAATTTATAATAATCTAAAACTCTGAAAATAATCATTACCATGAGTTCGAATCATTGAAACTAAAATAGATAAACCTAAACACCCCTCACAAACAGAAAATACCAAAAAAACTATTAAAAGGTATATCTCATAATTAATAAATCTTAATCTAAATGACATAAAAAAAAAAATTCTTAAAACTAAAAACTCTAAACTTAATAAAACAATTAATAAATGTTTATTTTTTGAAACAAAAATTAAATTACCCATATAAAATATTATAATAAATACTAATATTATATTAAAAATTATCATTAATTTATAATTATTTATTTTTTTTTGTTTTTATAGTTTAAATAAAACATTGGTCTTGTAAATCAAAATTAAGAAATTTTCTTTAAAAACTTCAAAGAAAAAGAAATTCTTTATCTATAATCTCCAAAATTATTATTTTTTAAACTATTCCTTGACTTTGAAATCATTAAATTAACTCTATCATTAATAATAATCATAATATCTTTTCTTATATATTTCATCAACCACCCATTAAGCATAGGATTAATAATTTTAATTCAAACATTACTTACCTGTCTCTTAACAGGAATAATTATCAGATCTTATTGATTTTCTTATATTTTATTTTTAACTTTTTTAGGGGGATTACTAGTACTATTTATTTATGTTTCAAGAATTGCTTCAAATGAGCTATTCTTAATTTCCATAAATATAAAAATAATTATTATTATAAGAATTATTTTTATTATAATAACCCAAATTATAACTAAATATAATTTAAATTGAATAAATTTAAACGTAAATAAATCAGAAGAAAATAATTTATTAAACTTAATGTTATTTTTTAATAATGATAATAAAATCAATATTAACAAACTTTATAACAATCAAATATCAATATTAATAATAATATTAATTATTTATCTATTCATTACTTTAGTAGCAGTAGTAAAAATTACAAATATTTTTTACGGCCCATTACGCTCATCTATTAATTAACAAATGATAAATAACTATAAATCAATTCGAAAAACACATCCTATTATTAAAATTATTAATGGATCATTAATTGATCTCCCCACCCCCTCTAATATCTCAATATGATGAAACTTTGGCTCATTATTAGCTTTATGTTTAATTACTCAAATCCTCACAGGATTATTCCTTACTATATATTATACTGCTAATATTGAAATAGCATTTTATAGAGTTAATTATATTTGCCGAAATGTAAATTATGGTTGACTAATTCGAACTATTCACGCCAATGGCGCTTCTTTTTTTTTTATTTGTATTTACCTCCACATTGGGCGAGGAATATATTATGAATCTTTTAATTTAAAATATACCTGATTTGTAGGTATTATTATTTTATTTTTATTAATAGCAACAGCTTTCATAGGATATGTTCTTCCATGAGGACAAATATCTTTCTGAGGGGCAACAGTAATTACTAACTTATTATCAGCAATCCCATATCTAGGTACAATATTAGTTAATTGAATTTGAGGGGGATTTGCAGTAGATAACGCAACTTTAACTCGATTTTATACTTTCCATTTTTTATTACCTTTTATTTTAACCATAATAACTATAATTCATTTACTATTTTTACATCAAACAGGATCAAATAATCCCTTAGGATTAAATAGAAATTTAGATAAAATCCCCTTCCACCCATTTTTTTCTTTCAAAGATTTAATTGGATTTATTATTTTATTAGCAAGATTAATCCTATTAACACTAATTAACCCATATTTACTAGGAGATCCAGATAATTTTACCCCCGCTAATCCTTTAGTTACCCCAGTTCATATTCAACCAGAATGATATTTTTTATTTGCATATGCTATTTTACGCTCTATCCCAAATAAATTAGGAGGTGTAATTGCTTTAATTATATCAATCCTAATTTTAATTATTCTCCCTCTAACTTTTAAAAAAAAAATTCAAGGAATTCAATTTTATCCTATTAATCAAATAATATTTTGATCTTTTATTAGAATAGTAATTTTATTAACTTGAATTGGAGCTCGCCCTGTAGAAGAACCTTACATCTTAACAGGACAACTATTAACTTTTTTTTATTTTAATTATTTTTTAATCACCCCCCTAATTAGAATTTACTGAGATAAATTTATTTTTAATAAAATCTCTCAATAAAACCTAATTAATGAGCTTGTAAAGCATTTGTTTTGAAAACTTAAGAAAGAAATAAATTTTCTATTAATTTATACTAAAAAAAATCAAATTTATATTAAAAAAATTTTAAGCCCTAAAAATAACATTAAAAAATTTAAAGAAATAGGTAAATAACTTTTTCAAGCTAAATATATCAACTTATCGTAACGATAACGAGGTAATGTTCCCCGAACTCAAATAAATATAAAAGAAACTATTGTTAATTTTAAATAAAATAAAAAACTTAAATCATACCCCCCTAAATAAACAATAACATATAAAAAACTCATAAATAAAATTCTTGAATACTCAGCTAAAAAAATTAAAGCAAATCCCCCTCTTCTATACTCAACATTAAATCCTGAAACTAACTCACTTTCACCTTCAGCAAAATCAAAAGGAGTTCGATTAGTTTCTGCCAATATGGAAGAAAATCAACATAAACATAAAGGAAATATTAATATTAAAAATCATAATAGTTTCTGATAATAAAAAAAACTTATTAAATTAAAATCCATAACTATAACAATTCTAGATATAAAAATTAAAGCTAATCTAACTTCATAAGAAATAGTTTGAGCCACTGCCCGTAATCCCCCTAATAAAGAATAATTTGAATTAGAAGATCAGCCGGCAATTATCACTCTATAAACCCCCAATCTAGTACAACAAAAAAAAAATAAAACACCTAAATTAAAAGTCACCATATTAAAAAAATAAGGAATTAAAATTCAAATAAATAAAGATAAAATAAATCTAACAACAGGAGAAAAATAATAAATTAAATAATTAGAAAATCTAGGATAAATTTGTTCCTTAGTAAATAATTTAATAGCATCAGAAAAAGGTTGTAAAATTCCTAAAATACCCACTTTATTTGGGCCCTTACGAATTTGAACATAACCCAATACTTTACGCTCTAAAAGTGTTAAAAAAGCTACCCCAACTAAAACCCCAATAATTAAAATTAATACCCCAACAAAAATAATAATTATATCCTTAATAAAAATGTACTATTTATATAATAAATTATACATTCATGACTTCTAAAACCATTACATTTTTTCTGCCAAAATAGTATTAATACTAATACTATAAATAATTTTTTTAATATTTTAATAAAATTCAAAATTAAATAATTTAATTAAAATATCTGATCCTTTCGTACTAAAATATTCACGTTATTAAAAGATAGAAACCAACCTGGCTTACACCGGTTTGAACTCAGATCATGTAAGATTTTAATGATCGAACAGATCAAAAACTTTATACTTTTGCATACAAATTTTATCTTAATCCAACATCGAGGTCGCAAACTTTTTTTCTTATACGAACTAAGAAAAAAAATTACGCTGTTATCCCTAAGGTAATTTAATCTTATAATCAATAAAATTGGATCATGGAATCACTTATCTATGAAAATTTTTTAAAAAAGTTTATTAAATTTTTTTATCACCCCAATAAAATAATTTAATATTAATTTTAATTAAAAATTTATAAATAATTTTAATTTATAAAAATTATAAAACTCTATAGGGTCTTCTCGTCTTTTTAAATCATTTTAACTTTTTAATTAAAAAATTAAATTCAATAATATATCTTAGAGACAGCTTATATCTCATCCAATCTTTCATACAAGTCACCAATTAAGAGACTAATGATTATGCTACCTTTGTACAGTCAAAATACTGCAGCCCTTTAATTTATATCAGTGGGCAGATTAGACTTTAAATTATAAATACAAAAAGACATGTTTTTGATAAACAAGTGGATATAAAAATTTGCCGAATTCCTTTAAAATAATTTTTAATAAAATTAAATTTAATTAAAAATAACAATTATATACTAATTTTATCATATTACCTAAATTTTTAACATTAAAAAATAATTTTTTATAAAAAATTAAATTTTAAAATTAAATTTTAATTATCAATAAAATTATTTACAAAAAAATATAATTTATTAACAATATAAATTATAAAAATTTTAAAAATAAAAATCTTTATTATAAAAATTTAATTTAAAGCTTATCCCTTAAAATATTAAATTTAAATTAAAAATAAATTAAATAATAAATTTATTTTTAATTTAAATTAAAAATTAAATTTTGTTCTAAAAAAACTAGATATATTTAAAAACGATTAACATTTCATTTCAAATTAATTATTTAAAATATTTATTCAACAATAACTTTATTAATTAATTATCTCTTTTAAATTCGAGAAATTTATAAACAATAAAAAATTTTTAATAAACTCTGATACCCAAGATACAACAAATAAAATTTACTTTTTAATAAATTTAATTTCAAAAATATTTCAAAATTCTTTTACAATACTAATTAACTATAAAAATTTAAATTTTTTCTATTAAAAATACTTTAACCCCCATTAAATTATTTTTAATATTAAAATTTTTTTTATTACCCCCTTTATTATTAATTTTACCCCTCAAATTAATTAAATAAATAAATATCTTTTCAATGTAAATGAAATACTTTAAACAAGCTCTAATTTGATCTTTCTAGAAACACTTTCCAGTACCTCTACTTTGTTACGACTTATTTCAACTTTAAAATGAAAGCGACGGGCAATATGTACATATTTTAATTTAAAATCATTTTTTTAAATTAAAAAAAATTACATTTAAATCCACTTTTATTTAATTATTTCAAATTAAAATTCATATAAATAATTTTATTGTAATCCATTATATTCTTAACTATAAACTACATCTTGATCTGATTTAATTTTAAATTTAAATTTTAAAATATTATTTTTATTAAAAAATATTTTTTTAACAACGATATATAAACTTCTAAATTAAGTAAATTTACTCGTGGATTATCAATTAATAAACAGATTCCTCTAAATGAACTAAAATACCGCCAAATCATTTAAGTTTCAATAAATAATTACCTACTATTTTAGTATTTTTAATTTAAATTTTTAATAATAGGGTATCTAATCCTAGTTTTTAATAAAATTTATTAATACAATATAATTTCTTAATAAATTTTTATTAAATTAAAATTTCACCTAATAATTTAAATTTTAAATTATTTCAAATTAAATTTATTAATTAATTACTAAAAAAATTTATTTTATTTTTTGTATAACCGCAACTGCTGGCACAAAATTAGTTAACAATTTTTGCACTACTAAATCTTAATTTCTTAAATTTTTAAAATTATTTACTATAATTAATTAATTAATTATTATTAAAATAATCAAAAATTAACACTAAAATTTATATGTAAAATAAACTTATTTTAAATTTTTTAAACCATAAAAAATTTATTTATATGCACAATTTCTGCTATAGATTTTTTTTTTTTTTTTTTTATAATAAAATATTTAATAATAGTTATTTAATTTTTATTATTTCTCTTTTTTTTTTTATTCTAATATTATATATAAAACCAATATGGCTATTTGAATTTTTATAATTTAGAAAATTATATCATATTAATATAATTAATATTAATTTATTCTAATATTTAATATATTATAAATATATATATATATTAAATATTTAATATATAAATAAATCAAATTAGGATTAAAATTTGATTCAATTTAGTTTAAAACCATGTTTAATAATTTTACACATAAATAAATAAATAACTTATTT